GTTATAGTCGACGTCGATTCAGCATTTTGAACGTCTCTAATTCAAAACCGAACATGAAACTTTGGTTTCATTCGGCTCCTTTATGGATATGGATGTGAACAAACTTACAAAAAAAATTATACCCATAACATCTATGTCAACTTTTGTCTGACTACTTATTTCTTTCTAGATGATCCCTCTAGAAGAGAGTAATTCTAACAATCTTTCTAGTTACTTCGTTCTCTATTTTTATTTGAGACGGTCCTGAGGAAAGGGATTTTGTTTCCACCGAGCTAAAAAAACGGGTCGATGCCTCTAGTAAACCAGAGGCATCATTTAATAGCTATTTTTATTCAATTTTGTATTTGTAAAGCAAAAATTGAAGATTTAGTTACGATTAGAAACCTACTTGCTATCTTTATCCATGGATCCTTTACTCATACTGATTCAATTGGAAGTATTAATCCAATTCCAAAATTATGTTTCGTAATTTCATAATCCAATTCCAAAATTATGTTTCGTAATTTCATAATCCAATTTGTCACTTTCTAAGTGATCCTTGGATACAAATCACGAGAATGTATATTTTTTCTCGAATCCGTGATTGAGAGGTAAAGGATTTAATCCTTTTCTTTTTTCAAATAAAGTTTTTGGTCGGAATACGAATCAAACCGAAAACAAAGACCCTTTAACTATCAAAGGGTTAAAAAAACGAATCACACTTTTACCACTAAACTATACCCGCTACAATTCGATTATTGTATACAACTGGACCTTTTGTCGAACCGGAAAATGGGTATAATAAGATGGGATCATCAAAGAATCCTAAAATTTAGCGTATTTACCCTCTTTTTTTTTCGTTTTCGCGGATGGAAATAGTCCTTCTTCTTTTTTTGTTCGTGCTTGAATATTGCCTATTCCCTTTTTTATATATTTTATATTTATATATTTATATAATAATAATATATATATATAATAATAATATATATATATAATATATATATAATATATATATAATATAATACTAAAAATACTAAGCATTTTTGTTTTCAAATCAGATAAATGAAAAATTCTCATTATTTTTCTAGAATTAGTTGGAACAAAACAAAAAGAGGCCCGGCTGGGTACTGACCAGACCAGGCCGTGTCAATAACAAATAACAATAAGAAGGGTCTTTCGAACAAAATACGAAGGGGTCGCTTTTGGTTTTCTTTATATTGTTGGCACTTTCGAGCCCTTCTCTTTATTTATTCTTTATTTATCGAAAAAGAATTACTGATAAAAATGGTAAATATCTATATAATAGAGAAAGAAATACTCCTTATTTTTTTTATGTGTAATCTAACCCAATTTTCAATTAGGAGAGATGGCTGAGTGGACTAAAGCGGCGGATTGCTAATCCGTTGTACGAGTTATTCGTACCGAGGGTTCGAATCCCTCTCTTTCCGCTTCCCTTGATGACTTTATTTATTTATTTATTTATTTTTTAAAATTTGGCATTTTTATATAAACAAAAAATCCGAAGAAAATAGAAAAGAAAAACCCTTATTCTTCGCGCCCAGGATTACGTCCAGGATCATTAGATAGGAATCCAAAGATGAAGAGAGAAACAAAAAATATCACTACTGTGTAAACGAAGAGTTTGAGAGTAAGCATTACACAATCTCCAAGATAATTAAAAAAAAAAAGAGAATAGATCCTCCATTTTTCTACCACATATCCTATTTGGATATCAAGAGCCGAGTTTCTTTCTAGAAAAAATCACGAACTTTCGAGGAAATCTAGGAAATTTTTAAGAAATTTTTCAATTTAAATAATTTATTAAATAATTTAGATTTTAGATATTTTAGATTAAGGATCTTATCGAAAACTTACAGCAGCTTGCCAAACAAAAGCTAAGAGAAAAAAGAACACGGGTATGACTGGCATAACATCTACGATTGGGTTCAAAAAAGCGTAGGCCTCGGGCAATTTTCCGAAGAAAAAACTACTTGAATAAAAGGCAGAATTAAGACAGATACAGATCAAACTAAAGATATTAAGCATAACAGACATTTTGTTCTTGGAGATAATTGCATTTTGATTGAATTATTGATATGATATAAGGAAAAAGGGGAAAATTTAGGTAGACAAAAAATCCTTCTTTTCTTTTGAACTCACCCAATCAAAAATCCTCCAATTCTCAAAAGAGAATAGAGGAAATCATACTTTCATACAATATCTTAATTGAATTATATCTAATGATCAATAAATTAAGTTTAATTCTATATTAATCCATATAATTAATCTATATTAATAAATATATTAATAAATAAATAGAATTCTATATTAATTATATTAATAAAAAAAATCCTAGTAATAATCTAAATATCTATAGAATAAATTAGATTGGAGTTGACAAATAACGAATACTGTAATATAATTTACTATTAAATAGTACTATTTTTTTTTTTACTAATTATAATTTATCTTTAGTAGTATGGTTACTTTCTTAGTATCGTTTAGTAGTATCGAAAGTAGTTTCGAATAGAAACCTAAATGGGGCGTGGCCGAGTGGTAAGGCAACGGGTTTTGGTCCCGCCATTCGAAGGTTCGAATCCTTTCGTCCCAGAGCATATTCATTATCTTAGAATAGAATAAAGATTTTGTTGAATGGGGTAACGTCTAATGTTAGCTGGAATTTTTTTCTTTTTTTTTATCTTTTATGCATGAATCATATCTTTTTTACACAAACTGAATTGAATCGCGTACAAATGACACGCAAATGTAATTGACTCTATTTCTGTTCCAGGTAAATTGGGAACATCGGTTCCCAGAGTTGGAATTTAAAAAAAGGGGGTCTTTTCATCCTATGCTCCATCCCATCTTGTTTCGGGAAGTTAGTTATTTAGAAAAACATTCCGTCCCATATTGATTTTCTATTTTATCAATATTTTGATTTTCAACGATCCTATCTATTATTTCGTATCCTAGAAACTATATTTTTAGGAATTTTTATATAGATTTATTAATTCTAACTATTTTGGTACTAATGAAATTCATTCAAAGCCGATAGGATTAATTCTCCTAAGGGGTTAGACTAAAAAAAAAAAAAAAGGAGCAACTTAATTTGGACTTGTTGGGATTTGTACCTAGCCAGTCCGCATCCCCGAGCATAATTCCCATTTTTTTCTCTTATGTCCCATTAGTCCTGCAGTACCCCGGGGGCGAATACATTAACCGAAGATATTAAAATTTCTGTGTTTGCCTGAATTGCATTAACAAAAATCAAATTATAAAATTATATATGTAATTATATATCTATCCGAATCCGATGTATTTTCTTTGAATAAGTATTTCGTGTTTGGCCCTAATAAATAATTGTAAATTTATGTAACACTAAAAAGGGGGTGTTTTCTGTTTTATATCTTTTATTCTCTTTTATTCACTTTCTATTCTATTATGTATGGATATTATATTATGTATGGAAAGATTCGATTAGCGAAATCTTGCTGAACTACACAGCTTAAACAAAATAAAAAAAAAAACGAGGAAATGTTTAACGTATATGTATCCTTCTATTCTATTTATTCTATTTTTGTAAAAAAGGTTTTTGACCCCCTCGATTTTGAATTTAAAATTTTAAATATTTAACAAAGATTTAACCCTAACTTTTAATCTATTACTAATTTTTAATCTATTATTAAATAGAATTTTTTTTTTTTTCATTTTAAATATTTTAAATTAAGAGGACTTGCTAAAACTTATTCAGAAACCTCTTTACCGATTTGTAGCTATATTCTTTATTTATCGATCTATAGCTATATATAAAACTATAGCTATATATAAAATCTCTCTTCTATATTCTGATGTCTACAAACCAATGACTATTCATGATTCCATAATTGAATCAATTCCATACTGGTTCCAAATTAGAGGGATGTTATGGTAAAACTTCGTTTGAAACGATGTGGTAGAAAGCAACGTGCGACTTGAAGGACACGATCCATTGTGGATTCTTTCTTATATCCACCATTTTCAATTTCTATAGGAATGAGGGTGCTCTTGGCTTCGACATCCGTTGGTAACCTAAATAGTCCACGATGGAGCTCGAGTAGAAAGTATTAATTCATTTCTCAGGACAAGAATCTAGGGTTAATGCAAATCAATAAATTGGAGCAACTTCGTGAATATATCTTCGATATAGAAATGGAAGGGATCCCATTCGAGCAAGTTTCCAATTCAAAAGGAAAATTTCTTGGAATTAATCAAACCCTTTCGATCCAAGCGGGAATCTATTGTTCGTAGGATTCTTTCATAGAAGGAAATAAAAAAAAGGGGTATGTTGCTGCCATTTTGAAAGGATTAAGAAGGACCGAAGTAATGCCTAAACCCAATGATTTAAAACAAAGATAAAGGATCCCAGAACAAGGAAACACCGTTTTAATCGTCTCACTAACTGGGCCAGACTTAAGAATACAAATAGATTTTAACCGAGACAAACAAAAAAGGGGGTAAAGACCACTCAATAAACGAAAGATTCTCTTTTGAATTATTGGAGAGTTATCTAACTTGAGTTATGAGTAAGAATGGTTTTTTTTATAAAAGAAGAAGAAAAAACAGACTTAAACTCCAGTCTAATTGATTTGATGATTTTATAGAACCTTTTGTCATTTATGGAATTTATTCGAATTCCATACCATAGATAAAACTTCAAATCCAATTCTTTTTTTTTTTTCTCGAGCCGTACGAGGAGAAAACTTCCTATACGTTTCTAGGGGGGGTGTATTGTTCATCTACATCTATCTCAATGAGTTGTCTATCGAATCGTTGCAATTGATGTTCGATCTCGAAGAGAAGGAAAAGATCTTCAGAAACTAGGTTTTTATGATCCGATAAAGAATCAAACTTATTTAAATGTTCCCGCCATTCTCTATTTCCTTGAAAAAGGGGCTCAACCTACAGGAACTGTTCAGGATATTTTAAAAAGGGTGGGGGGTTTTAAGGAATTTTTTTCTAATCAAACGAAATTCAATTAAGGA